TTTACACAAAGTGGTGACGAAAGGTATAACTTGTACAAATTTTTCCATTTTCCAATTCGATCCGAGCCGTTCGTTCGTAGAGCTATTTACTCGATCGCAGACATTTCTACAACACCTCTAACAGAGGAACAAATAGTTAATTTTGAAAGAACTTATTGTCAGCCTCTTTCAGATATGAATCTATCTGATTCAGAAGGGAAGAACTTGCATGAGTATCTCAGTTTCAATTCAAACATGGATTTGATTCACACTCCATGTTCTGAGAAGGATTTCCCATCTGGAAAGAGGAAAAAAAAACGGAGTCTTTCTCTAAAGAAATGCGTTGAGAAAGGGCAGATGTATAGAACCTTTCAACGAGATAGTGCTCTTTTCAATCTCTCAAAATGGAATCTCTTCCAAACATATATGCCATGGTTCCTTACTTCGACAGGGTGGAAATATCTAAATTTCACCACCCTTTTAGAGATTTTTTCAGAACCATTGCCGATACTAAGGATACTAAGTAGCAGGCACAAATTTGTATCCGTTTTGAGAGATATTATGCATGTATCAGATATATCATGGCCAATTCCTCAGAAGATTCTTCCACAATGGACTCTGACTCTGAAAAGTCAGATTTCGAGTCTGATAAGTGAGATTTCGAGTAAGTGTTTCCAGAATCTCCTTCTGTCCGAAGAAACGATTCATAGAAATAATGAGTCACCCGTTCCATTGATATGGACACATCTGAGATTAACAAATGCTCGGGAGTTCCTCTATTCAATCCTTTTCCTTCTTCTTGTTGCTGGATATCTCGTTCGCATACATCTTCTCTTTGTTTCCCGAGCCTCTAGTGAGTTACAGACAGAGTTAGAAAAGATCAAATCTTTGATGATTCCATCATACATGATTGAGTTGCGAAAACTTTTGGATAGGTATCCTACATCTGAATCTGAACTGAATTCTTTCTGGTTAAAGAATCTCTTTCTAGTTGCTCTGGAACAATTAGGAGATTTTCTGGAAGAAATACGGGTTTCTGCTTCTGGTGGCAACATGCTATTGGTTGGTGGTTCCGCTTATGGGGTCAAATCAATACGTTCTAAGAAGAAATATTTGAATATCAATCTCATCGATCTCAGAAGTATCATACAAAATCCCATCAATCGAATCGCTTTTTCGAGAAATACGAGACATCTAAGTCGTACAAGTAAAGAGATCTATTCATTGATAAGAAAAAGAAAAGGGGTGAACGGTGATTGGATTGATGAGAAAATAGAATCCTGGGTCGCGAACAGTGATTTGGTTGATGATGAAGAAAGAGAATTCTTGGTTCAGTTCTCCACCTTAACGACCGAAAAAGAAAAAAGGATTGATCAAATTCTATTGAGTCTGACTCATAGTGATCATTTATCAAAGAATGACTCTGGTTATCAAATGATTGAACAACCGGGATCAATTTACTTACGATACTTAGTTGACATTCATAAAAAGTATCTAATGAATTATGAGTTCAATAGATCCTGTTTAGCAGAAAGACGGATATTCCTTGCTCATTATCAGACAATCACTTATTCACAAACCCCGTGTGGGGCTAATAGTTTTCATTTTCCATCTCATGGAAAACCCTTCTCGCTCCGTTTAGCCCTATCCCCTTCTAGGGGTATTTTAGTGATAGGTTCTATAGGAACTGGACGATCCTATTTGGTCAAATACCTAGCGACAAACTCCCATGTTCCTTTCATTACGATATTTCCGAACAACTTTCCGTATTCGTATTACAAGCCTGAAGGTTTTTTTATTGATGATAGTGATAGTGACGATAGTGATTATCGTGACGATATCGATATTGATGATAGTGACGATATTGATGATGACCTTGATCTTGATACGGAGCTGCTAGATATGACGAATGTGCTAACTATGGATATGCCGCCGAGTATATACGGATTTTATATCGATATCACCTTTCGATTCGCATTAGCAAGAGCAATGTCTCCTTGCATAATATGGATTCCAAACATTCATGATCTGTATGTGAATTACAGATCCTTCGGTCTATTACAGAACTATCTCTCCAGAGATTGTGAAAGATATTCCACTAGAAATATTCTTGTTATTGGTTCGACTCATATTCCCCAAAAAGTGGATCCCGCTCTAATAGCTCCGAATAAATTAAATACATGCATTAAGATACGAAGGCTTCTTATTCAACAACAACGAAAGCACTTTTTCATTCTTTCATATACTAAAGGGTTTCACTTGGAAAAGAAAATGTTCCATACTAACGGATTCGGGTCCATAACCATGGGTTCCAATGCACGAGATCTTGCAGCACTTATCAATGAGGCCCTATCCATTAGTATTACACAGAAGAAATCAATTATAGAAACTAATACAATTAGATCAGCTCTTCATAGACAAACTTGGGATTTGCGATCCCAGGTAATATCGGTTCAGGATCATGGGATCCTTTTCTATCAGATAGGAAGGGCTGTTGCACAAAATGTACTTCTAAGTAATT